TGGAATAAGAAGCCTTCGTATCTTAATGCATGTATTTAATTTATTCGGAGCTATTAGAGCTGGATCTACTTTTTTGGGAATATGAGTCGAAGCAATAACAAGAATATTTCTAGTGGAACATCTTTCACAATCCCTTGAGAGATAGTTCACTAAAAGACCGAGGGATAAGTAATTCGACTCATTCACATCCAGATCATGAATGTTTGGAATCCATATTATGCAAGGAGACATTGCTTTTGCTAATTCGAATTGAAAGGTGATATAAAATCGGTCTATTTCTGGCATCATATCCATAGTTAGCGTATTCATCATAGTTAGAAGCTCCAGCTCCATATCAAGGTCACGGTCGATATCGTCACTATCATCAATATCGTCACTATCGTCACTATCATCACTATCATCAATAAGAAAACCCTTAGGCTTGTTATCCAGGAACTTGTTCAGAAAAATTGTAATGAAAGGAACATAGGAGTTTGTCGCTAGGTATTTGACCAAATAGGATCGTCCAGTTCCTATAGAACCTATCACTAAAATACCCCTAGGGGGGGGTAGGGCTAAGCGGAGCGAAAAGGGTTTTACATGAGATGGGAAATGAAAACTGTTAGCCCCCCACAGGGTTTGTGAATAAGTAATTGTCTGATAATTAGCAAGGAATATCCGTCTTTCTGCTAAACAGGATGTATTTAACTCATAAATCATTAGATACTTTTTATGAATGTCAACTAAGTATCGTAAGTAAATTGCTCCTGGTTGTTCAATCATTTGATAACCAGAGTTATTCTTTGATAAATGATCACTATGAGTCAGACTCAATAGAATTTGATCAATCCTTTTTTCTGTTGTTAAGGTAGAAAACTGAACCAAGAATTCTCTTTCTTTATTATCAATAGAATCACTGTTCGAGACCCAGGATTCTATTTTATCATCAATCCAATCACCATTCACGTTTTTTATTTTTCTTATCAAGGAATAGATTGCTTTACTTGTATGACTTACATGTCTCGTATTTCTCGAAAAAGCGATTCGATTGATGGGATTTGGTATGATACTTATGAGATCGATGAGATTCAAATATTTCTTCTTAGAACGTATTGATTTGACCCCATAAGCGGGACCACCACCCCATAGCATGTTTCCACCAAAAGCAAAACTCCGTATTTCTTCTAGAGAATCTCCTAATTGTTCCAGAGCAACTAGAAAGAGATTCTTTAACCAGAAAGAATTCAGTTCAGATGTAGGATACCTATCCAGAAGTTTTCGCAACTCAATCATATATGATGGAATCATCAAAGATTTGACCTTTTCGAACTCTGTCTGTAACTCATGGTAGACTCGAGAAACAAAGAGAAGATGTGTACGAACGAGATATCCAGCAACAAGAAGAAGGAAAAGGATTGAATAGAGAAACTCCTGAACATTTAGCGATCTCAGATGTGTCGATATCAATAGTAACTCATTATTTCGATGAATAATTTCTTCGGACAGAAGAAGATTATGTAAAAAATTACTCGGAATCTCACTTATCAGATTCCATTGTGGAAGACACAATGGAATCTGACGAATTCGCCATAATATATCTGACCCATGCATAATATCATGAAAAATGGATACAAATTTTTGGCTGCTACTTAGTATCGGCAATAGGTCTGAAAAAGTATTTAAAAATATGAAATTTAGATATTTGTACCCTGTTGAGGTAAGGAACCATGGTATATATGTTTGGAATAGATTCCATTTTGAGAGAGTTGAAAAAGCACTATCCTGTTGAAAGGTTCTATACATCTGCCCTTTCTCAAGACATTTTTTTAGACAAGGACTCCGTTTTTTCCTTTTTTCGGATGGTAAATCTTTCTCAGAACATGGAGTATGAATCAAACCCATGTTTGAATGGAAATTGAGATACTGATGCAAGTTCTTCGCTTCTGAATCAGGTAGATTCATATCTGAAAGAGGTTGACAATAAGTTCTTTCAAAATGGTCTATTTGTCCCTCTGTTAGAGGTGTTCCAGAAATGTCTGCGATCGAGTAAATAGCTCCACGAACGAATGGATCGTATCGAATTGGAAAATGGAAAGATTTGTACAAGTTATACCCTTTGTCGCCACTTTGCGGAAAATCGTTAGGTATCAATATGTTAGATACCTGTGACTCGATTGGTGAAATAGTATCTCTCTCCCAAAAAGCATGTTTTTTTTTACCATCGCAAAAAGAAAATATTTTGTTGCGAATGAACAAGATATTGAGGAATTGTCTATACGTAAAATCATAATTCTTGATACAGGCCTTTTCCACATAAAAAGGGAATCTTTTGTTACAATAGAAGCAGAAGTGATATTGATTATTCAAGAATCGAAGTCGATTTGCTTTATAAAAAGAGTATATCAATGAACTCCTATGAAATGGTTTCACGGGATTCAGCCAATTGTCTGCATCGTGGGATATCATTGATAAATAGGAATCTGTGTTATCAAAAGATTTCCTGCGATTCTTTCTAGTATGGAATGAGTCAATCATCCACTCTTGTATCTTATTGAACAAAAATGGTGATATTGTTCCTCCATGGATCCAGAATTTTGATTTTTGGGAAGTATCTTGGTCATCCAATAATAAGGGTTTCCATTTTTTCAAATGAAAGATTGGAAGACCTATTGATTCTAATAACTGATTATAGAGTGGATCATTCGGACCTTTCAATTCATAGATGTGGATCTCGGACCTATGAATGGGGATACCCCCGAAACTCACAAAGAAAAAAGGAAGTGAGTTAGACAAAAAGAGAAGAAACTTGGACAAAAAAAGAAGAAACTTGGACAAAAAGAAAAAAAGTGACTTAGACAAATATTTTTTGTCGATAACCTCGGACCAATCAATCGAATATTGATTAATATGCAATCGATCAAACACTACTTGAAAACGGCTATTCTGCTCAGAAATGAAATAGTCCAAATGTTCCTGGAAATTCTTGCTCCCATTGGACCATTTGTATCTATATGCACTAGGATCCCGATTCATGGATCTCTCCGTTCGAGAAATCCAAATAAGAGGATCGAACCATTTCTTCTGACTCTTTTTCAAATTTGATAAATGTTGGTTGATCGTGTATTTCATTATAGTTCTATGATTCAGAGTATCATTTCCTATTTGATACCTTTGAATTCCATATTCGAAGTTGCGATTGAATCGATTCATTAAAAAGAATCGATTCAATACATTTCTTATGTAACCGTGGGTGCTATATTGGATTTGAATCAGATTTCGGATCAATCTATATTGATTGACTGCCTCCATTATGTTGTTGCTAGCAAATACCACTATTTTAGGTTTTGGATCTTCCAAATTATTCCCGCAAGAGGTCTGGACCCATTTTTTTATGATCCTTCGATAAAAAGATTCATTCTCTTCATAAAAAAGAGGAGGTAGAACCAATAAAGAGTGATTTTTCGATTCATCCCTGGAGTTGAATAACTCATTCAAGAAAAGTTTTTGATCCAATCCGGAGGAATCAATAGAAAAAGCAAATCCCTTATGATACACCAGATCCGGCTCGGTTATTGATAGAGTGAATAGATCTACCATTTCTTGAAATATCTCTTCTGATTCAAAATCGTGGTGTAACGTGTATCCCCCCCTGTTCCGGTCATGGAATAGATGAAATAAACTCCAAAATGGATTTTTGTTCAAGAATGAAATCTTATTGGAACTGTCCAGTTCATCCTTCGGAACCATATCCCATCCCGGATATGATGAAATAGGATGAATTGAGACGGTATTTTGTAAGTACATAATTATCTTGAATAAATTCACTATTTCTTTATTTTCCGATCGCCTGGAAAGAACAAGATGTTTCTTTTGTTCTTTCTTCAACCATTTCTGATCTCTAGTAGACCTCTCAGTAGGATTCGAACCCAGATGAAGTTCTGACCATCTGTCAGAGAAAAAAGAACGAGTGGCTCTTGCAGGATTCCCAAGAAATTCTTCGATTTCTTCCGGAAGCAGATGATTATTCATCTGCTTCTCACGTTCCATGAATAGTCGGCACATTGAAGAATATCCAGAAAGGATTTTAGGGAATCGCTCTGATTCTATCTCTGTTCGTTCCGTTTGAAGAAAGGAAGGATCCCGACAAAGAATCGATCTTTCTTTTAGTTGTTGAATTTCTCTTTGATTGATCAATGTGTGATATTTCGAATCCTCATTCCTAATGGAATCGAAATGATCCTTGGATTGATCAGAAGATCCTTTCAATTGGCTAGAATCCGTTACTTGAATGAAACTAGATCTCGTGGAATCATATTGAATATTGGATGATACATTCCGTACCTTGCTAAAAAACCGATCCTTGTTTACCAACCACACATTGTCTAACCAAATCCAATTCTCCCTTGACATATTCCTCAAAAAATCCGATTCGTGCGGATTCTTCCCCCAACTAACGAAGAGATCTTGACGGAATTGCCACATATGAAATTGAGCACAATTTTGCAAAGAAATAGCCCGCTTGTTTCTCAAGAAGAGATGGGAAACATGCTCAATTTCATTTGATTGAATAATTGACCCAGCTCCTTGTTGTTTGAAGAAACCCTCCACTTCCATTGGTATTTTTTCACGAAAAGCAAACATGAGATAATAAATCCAGTCTTTCACTAAGATTTCGAATAGCTGTCCCGAATTCAAGTTGATTATGTTTCGCCTCTTTCTCGGAGAAAGACGATCCAAAAATTCCCAATCATGGTCCTTACGGATCGAATCATCCATATAATATACAAAAAGGAACTCCAGATATTTGATATCTTTCTCTTTGAATGAGATCTCAATTCCAGCGACGGTTTCATTAGATATCTTACAACTAGAATCCCTCTTTTTTCCTATCCAGTTCCTCCACCACCGCGCACCCCAGTTAGATTCAGGCATGATATACTTTGTAGTTATTGGGAAAACCCGAGTACTCTCTTTCGTATCCAGGAAAGAGCTCTCAGAGATCTTTTTTCCTTTTGGAAGAT